AGCTGTTTTTTCTCTTTTTCTGTTCAAAAATAGGAAATTTTAGATCCAAATCAGATATTCTAGGGATTACCATATATAACATAGAATTTCTCCGCCAATTCCTTCTAGTCGAGCCTCCCGATCCGTCATTATACCTCGCGAGGTCGAAAGAATTGCAATTCCCATTCCACCTAAAATTCTAGGAATTCGTTGAGAGTTAGAATAAATTCGTAGACCAGGTCGACTGACCCTTTTTAAATAGAAAGTGTTTCTATAAGGCCCCTTCTTATTTCTTCTATGTCGTAGAGTTAAAACCAAAAAATATTTGTTTCCTTCTTGATGTTTTCGCGCATTTTCGATAAAGCCTTCTCGTAAAAGTATTTTAACAATGTTTTCTGTAATGTTAGTAGATACTATTCGAAGCGTTCCTTTTCTATTCATGTCAGCATTTCGTATAGAAGTTATTATATCAGCAATAGTGTCCCTACCCATGATGAAATAAAATCTGTGGTGCCCCCACAATTTGATATAATCAACGTGTTTTTTTATTTTATTAGTTTATTTATTAAAAATAGAAAAATTTAAAATAAATCAAAAAATAAAAAATTTAAAGTATATGCGTGATACACAATCTACTAATTCAGTTAAATACTCTAGGTCTCGTCTTATAATACCTCAGGAGCTAATGAAACTATTTTACTAAATTTTTGTCTCAATTCTCGGGCAATCGCACCAAAAATGCGAGTTCCTTTTGGATTTCCTTCTTGATCAATGATAACTGCAGCATTGTCATCATATCGTATTATCATACCGTTGTCGCGTTTTAGTTCTTTACAGGTACGTACAATTACAGCTCGGATCACTTCTGATCTTTCTAAAGGCATGTTGGGTATTGCTTCTTTGATCACAGCAACAATAACGTCACCAATACGAGCATATTGACGATTGCTAGCTCCTATGACTCGAATGCACATTAATTCTTTAGCCCCGCTGTTGTCTGCTACATTCAAATGGGTCTGAGGTTGAATCATATTTTGTTTTTATCTGTTTTTTCAATGCAAAAATAAATAAAAGGGTGAAAAATAAAAAGAAATACTGTTTTCCAAAAAAAATTTCAGTTGTTGTTATCGAAAAGATCCAGTTCCTTTAGTTCTCCTCTCTATTCTATTCTTTTCTTATCCTGAAATAATGAATTGAGTTCGTATAGGCATTTTCGATGCCGCTATTGCGATAGCTCTTCGGGCTATATTTTCTGCTACTCCGCTTATTTCATAAAGTATTCGACCCGGTTTGACAACAGCTACCCAATATTCAGGAGATCCTTTCCCTGAACCCATACGGGTTTCTGCCGGTCTTACTGTAACTGGTTTGTCAGGAAATATACGTACCCATATTTTTCCACCACGACGCGCATTTCGTGTCATTGCTCGCCGCCCCGCTTCTATTTGTCTTGACGTGATCCAAGCAGGTTCAAGTGCCTGAAGAGCATACCTTCCAAAACAAATACAATTACCTCGATAAGATATTCCCTTCATTCTTCCTCTGTGTTGTTTACGGAATCTAGTTCTTTTGGGGTTATAGTAGATGGTTCTTTTGTAATTCCATCTCTACTACAGAACCGGACGTGATAATTTCTTCTCATCCGGCTCCTCGCGAATCAAAAAATGTAAATTTTATTCCAAAAAAAATATTTTTTTTTATATATACGTAATAATATACTGAATCTAGTTTACTAGATATTTTTGATTTGGGTATATAACTTTAAATATTAATTTTCTTCCTTTTTGTTTGTTTTGTATATTTTTGTTTTTTTGTATATATATTATTTATTTTTATTTTATAAGAATTTATTTATCTGAATTACTAAAATACAAAGAATTCAATAAAAATAAAATAAAAAATTTTCGCGGGCGAATATTTCCTTTTTCAATATCTATTTCAACGGTAGGATTAGTTTATCCTTTTTCATAAGATATGAATTGATCTCGGGTTTGCTCCGCCATCCTTCCCAATGAATCATCAGGATTCATTTTCAATTGAATCTTATGTATTCACGGGTTCCATCGTTCCCATCGTTTCTTGATTAATGTAATGGTTAGGTCTGAATTTTACAACGGAGCTCTTAATGAAATTTCTTCTTGAGACAAACTTCTTAGTCGTTATTGGCTCGAAGCTCTTTTCTTTCTGTGAAAAGACTCATCTAATTATGTATGAATCTGTATTGATGCTTTATTACATTTTATAAGATAAGATGTTTCAAAGACCTTACATATTGGAATTTTATATCTTTTCTATTATATTCGTTTTTTTTCTTTCTCTCACCTTTCCATTTATCCGTATCCTTTATTTTTTTGTTTGACAATAAATCTAAGGAATTATTTATGTCAAAAGAAATTTCAGTTGCTACAATGATAGCACTAAAATAGCATATCTTGACTGCTTCTTTGGATCCAGATAATGTGATGCGATGAGTTGGTTATTAGTTCTATAGTTATTAGTTCATACTTTGTAGTATGTGTTC